CTTTAGTCTCTGTTTGTGGTGACATAAGTCCCTCCCTACAACTTCAATTACTAATTCTCACAACAACAAGGTCTACTCGACATAAATTAAGCATTAATTAAACCTTTTACAGGAATCTTTCATAAAATTATCAACTAATTAAAAGGGTTCATTATTAAACCATAGTATTTGGCTCGCCAAATACATTATTATTGTATACTCTTTACTATATGTGGCGCAACCCAACCTTTCGTTTTCAAGTTTATAATGTCTTAACTTTAACTTTTTTTAATTGACTAAATAATAAAAAAAAATGCACTCTTGACAGCAATATATGTTGTAGATGTAAATCCAAAATGTGAAAATATGCGGAATTCTTCGACGAAAGGGTATAAATACGAACAAAAAAGAATAAGAAAGGGCCGATGCTGCGCTGTAGAAATGAAATAATGAACCATAAATTTAATCGAATTGAGAGTTCAGGTTCGAATTCCGTCGATAATATATATGGGATTGTCTATAATGATAGACAAATAAAAGACTTTCTACAAATGGTTGTTCTTTGAAAATAGATTGATTGAATTCACCCATTTAATTTGAAATTGAATAAAAAAAAAAAAATAAAAAGGAAGGAATAAGTAAACAATAGGATTGGATTTGGTTATATGATCCCAACAAAATCGAGTGCTAATTCCCATTTTTTTTCTTAGTGAATTAACCGATCAACTTGTTATCGGACATTTTATTTTTTTTTTTCGAAAAACCAAAACAATAAATAATATAAAAATAATATATTATTGGACTTTATTCCTTTAAAATTATGAGAATCAATCCTACTACTTCTAGTCCTGGGGTTTCCCCACTTGAAAAAAATAACCTGGGGCGTGTCGCTCAAATCATTGGTCCAGTACTGGATGTAGCTTTTCCACCAGGTAAGATGCCTAATATTTACAACGCTCTGGTCGTTAAGGGTCGAGATACTGCCGGCCAACCGATTAATGTAACCTGTGAGGTACAACAATTATTAGGAAATAATCGAGTTAGGGCTGTAGCTATGAGTGCCACAGACGGCTTAACTCGAGGAATGGAAGTGATTGATACAAGGGCGCCTTTAAGTGTTCCAGTGGGCGGAGCAACTCTCGGACGAATTTTTAATGTACTTGGGGAGCCCGTTGATAATTTAGGTCCTGTAGATACTCGAACAACATCTCCTATTCATAGATCCGCACCCGCCTTTATACAGTTAGATACAAAATTATCCATTTTTGAAACAGGAATTAAAGTGGTAGACCTTTTAGCGCCCTACCGCCGTGGAGGAAAAATAGGACTCTTTGGGGGAGCTGGGGTGGGTAAAACCGTACTTATTATGGAATTAATAAACAATATTGCAAAAGCTCATGGAGGTGTATCCGTATTTGGCGGCGTAGGTGAACGTACTCGTGAAGGAAATGATCTTTACATGGAAATGAAAGAATCCGGAGTTATTAATGAACAAAATATTGCAGAATCAAAAGTAGCTCTAGTCTATGGGCAAATGAATGAACCGCCCGGAGCTCGTATGAGAGTTGGTTTGACTGCCCTAACTATGGCGGAATATTTCCGAGATGTTAACAAACAAGACGTCCTTTTATTTATTGATAATATCTTCCGTTTTGTCCAAGCGGGATCTGAAGTATCCGCCTTATTGGGTAGAATGCCTTCGGCTGTCGGTTATCAACCGACTCTTAGTACCGAAATGGGCTCTTTACAAGAAAGAATTACGTCTACCAAACAAGGGTCCATAACTTCAATACAAGCAGTTTATGTACCTGCAGACGATTTGACTGATCCCGCTCCTGCTACGACATTTGCACATTTAGATGCAACTACTGTACTATCAAGAGCATTAGCCGCTAAAGGCATCTACCCGGCAGTTGATCCTTTAGATTCAACATCAACCATGCTCCAACCTCGAATCGTTGGCGAGGAACATTATAAAATTGCGCAAAGAGTTAAGCAAACTTTACAGCGTTACAAAGAACTTCAGGACATTATAGCTATCCTTGGATTAGACGAATTATCCGAAGAAGATCGTTTAACTGTAGCAAGAGCACGAAAAATTGAGCGTTTCTTATCACAACCCTTTTTCGTTGCCGAAGTATTTACAGGTTCGCCAGGAAAATATGTTGGTCTAGCAGAAACAATTAGAGGGTTTCAGTTGATTCTTTCCGGAGAATTAGACGGGCTTCCCGAGCAGGCCTTTTATTTAGTAGGTAACATTGATGAAGCTACCGCGAAAGCTATGAACTTAGAAATGGAGAGCAAATTGAAGAAATGACCTTAAATCTTTGTGTACTGACTCCTAATCGAATTGTTTGGGATTCCGAAGTAAAAGAAATAATTTTATCTACTAATAGTGGACAAATCGGCGTATTACCAAACCACGCCCCTATTGCCACTGCTGTAGATATAGGTATATTACGAATACGACTTAACGACCAATGGTTAACGATGGCTCTGATGGGCGGTTTTGCTCGAATAGGCAATAATGAAATCACAGTTTTAGTAAATGATGCTGAGAAGGGTAGTGACATTAATCCAGAAGAAGCTCAGCAAACTCTTGAACTAGCAGAAGCTAATTTGAGGAAAGCAGAAGGAAAGAGACAAATAATTGAAGCAAATCTAGCTCTCAGACGAGCTAGGACACGAGTAGAAGCTATCAATATGATTTCCTAACACATGGGTCTGTCCGCATAAGCATAAAAAAAAAGAAGTTCTCTTTTATTTAAATTTTATTTGATCTTTTTTTGCTAATTGAAGAAAACTACAACCAAGCGTAATTAAATTCTAATGAAAAAAGTTACAAATTAATTAAAAATTATTTTTTTATAAGATTATAAATAGGCTTGAGTATAAAAACTTATTAGATACCATTGACTCTGGTATCTAATAAGCTCTACCTACTATTGGATTTGAACCAATGACTCCTGCCGTATGAAAGCAATACTCTAACCGCTGAGTTAAGTAGGTCATTTATCATCACCTAGATTATAAATAGAATATTACTTCTAAGCAATATGAATCAAACAGATCAAATAGCTATGATGTTGGATCGTGGAATACGCATCTTGACAAAAATTTTGCTGCGTGCTAAAATATGTAGCACAAGCATAAGGGCTATAGCTCAGTTGGTAGAGCAACTCGTTTACACGTGCGCCAATGTTTTTCAGGGGAGTTCAGCATGCAATCAAAAAAACTTGATTGACAAATCGATGTCTTACTCTATGACTTTAAGGAAACAAGAGAACAATAGCCTGACAATTAGTTCAGCCAAATTGGGGTGTCCATTTAGTTATCGAATAGAACGCCTTATTGATTAGAGATACTGATAGGGTGAATAAAAAGCTTATTCAATGCTAAGCATAATGAAGTATAAGTACCTCAAAAATATCTTTTCGTCCTATGAACTTTAAGGTGTATGAAGTTTCATATTTTATTCTTTAACTAGAGCGATAGAGACTCCATCTCATTTTTAAATAGATCTAGGCCAAAGGCAGACCTACGTCACGATAACCCTTCTTTGAAAGACTTTGGTAGTGCTTCCGGATCAGAATCCAAAAAATGAATCCGAACACATGGAACCATCTACTTAAAAAATATGGTGGACTTACTTATATTTATATCAGTTAATGAAAGAGCCCAATGCAAAAAAATGCATGTTGGGTCTTTGAAACAGTTTGAATCAGTTTGATAATAATAAGAAAGTTTGATCTGTTTTACCGAGAAGGTCTACGGTTCGAGTCCGTATAGCCCTATAATTTTATAGATGCAAATTTTCATTTACCCCTTCCCGCAGTCTTTTTATATTTTTAATGGCGGGACGGTTAAAAAGTTAGTCCCAGTAGGTTAATGATATTGAGTTTTTATCTTTACTATCCCTAATCAATTGGTGAGAATTCCTTGTTTAACTAGAAATATATAATTAATTATATATTTCTAGTTAATTTTTGGAGTAAAAATAATGATATGAGAGAGCAACCTAAATTCCAACCGAATAATAAGTTATATTGATCTGGTAACGTACTACTTAATTGGTTTGTGGACAAGTGAGGGCTTTAGAAAGATCTTTAGTCAGTTTCATTAGAAATGTTGACAACGTTGTGAAATATTTTTTTTTATCGTCGTATCTCTTAATATCTTACCTAGCAAAGAACAAAACAAGTTTTATTTCTTTACATATCTAATCAATCTAAATATAAATTACTTCGCACGGATTCTAATAAATACAAAAATATACCAATACCAAACCTTTTTTAGCTCGAAATCTAAATTTATAAATTCGTTTTATTATTTTTTTATTATTTATTAATAATTTTATTTATTATAAATAAATGCTAAAAATTTAGAATTAGATTTACTTTTCTTTCGAGAACGAAGTTAAAGCGAGAACGTTTTATTTGGATATGTTTTTATTTGGCTATGGTATAATATACGATAAGAGCAATATCTATTATTATTTTTTTTTACTGATTTGTTTTGTTAGTTAAATTTTCAATAACTATAGTTAGGTGTAATGAAAAACGTAAATAAGAGTCCAGTCAATGAATCTTGAAAGGATACATGTCTCGCGATAAACACACGAAACTGCGCGTGGTTCGAGCAAAATTAATTCTTGTTTTGACTAAACAGTTATGCATGAGTTGACAATTAGAAGTCGAATCGCCTAATTCGTTCTATTTTACACATTCATAGGAGTGCGTCTATGTTTCTGCTTTATGAATATGATATTTTATGGGCATTTCTAATAATATCGAGTGTTATTCCGATTTTGGCATTTCTACTTTCCGGAATTTTAGCTCCGATTAGAAAAGAACCAGAGAAACTTTCTAGTTACGAATCAGGTATAGAACCGATTGGTGATGCTTGGTTACAATTTCGAATCCGTTATTATATGTTTGCTTTAGTTTTTGTTGTTTTTGATGTTGAAACGGTTTTTCTTTATCCATGGGCAATGAGTTTCGATATATTGGGTGTATCCGTTT